AAAAGAAATCTTATCCATACGGACCCATTTGATTTAGGCGTTGAGTCTTCCCTCCTTTTTGATTTGTACAATCTTACTTTTTCCTTTGAAAGTTATCTACGGATTCGTCCGGAGATAGCAACAGGCCTGATCGCCCAGACTGGTTTAGGCAGGTTTGTGAGCAATCGATCTTACCATAGATACCTAAGCCCCAATAGAGAATTTCTTAACCAATCAATTCATATATCTATTGCTATAAACGAATTCTAGTCTTATATTGTATTTGAAATCTTATAATCAAAAGGTGAATGAAAGTCACGATCCCCAGGGTCCAAAATATCAAAAAATGCGATATACTAATCAGTGTTGTTTTAATTCAAAGTGAGAGTGAGAAGGATTTGTTCTTTACAAGAATTTGCAGTCAGGAGTTAATAGTTAAAGATTCAAATTGGAGATAAATTTAACCTTTATGTAACAAAAAATTCACATTTGTGTTTTTTTTTTTCAATAGAAAAGCGAGAGGGAGTTTTTAGGTATTATATATTTTGAGAGACTATCCAATCACTCGAAGGGGCGGGCTAATGAAAAGTGACAAAGAAAGTTTCGGTTTCTGTATGATTTTGGCGGCATGGCCGAGTGGTAAGGCGGGGGATTGCAAATCCTTTTTCCCCAGTTCAAGCCTGGGTGTCGCCTGGATACAGCAGTTTATTGATTCCGATTGTCTCTTTTTGAAGGACATTAGTTGAAAAACTAAAAAATGCTTAAAATCCTTCTTACATTTCCATATCAAAGAGCCGAATCTAGGCGTAAGAATTTAGTCGTATTTTTTATTTTCGTAAAAGATAAGATCACTTCAGATTTTGTCTTTCTTTTTTTTGGTGATTGCATTTTTGATCATTTTGATCTATAATGATAGAAACTAATCATTGGTGTTTGAATGATTAGTGAGAGTGATACGGTACATTTTTTTTAAGAAATGCAAGAGTCAAGGGTTCTACTTACAGAGAAATTTGACTTTTTTGTTTTCATTCAAATGGATTATCTATTTTCTTTTTTTTGGTGGTTGCATTTTTGATCATTTTGATCTATAATGATAGAAACTAATCATTGGTGTTTGAATGATTAGTGAGAGTGATACGGTACATTTTTTTTAAGAAATGCAAGAGTCAAGGGTTCTACTTACAGAGAAATTTGACTTTTTTGTTTTCATTCAAATGGATTATCTATTTTCTTTTTTTTGATGGTTGCATTTTTGATCATTTTGATCTATAATGATACAAACTAATCATTGGTGTTTGAATGATTAGTGAGAGTGATACGGTAAATTTTTTTTAAGAAATGCAAGAGTCAAAGGTTATACTTACAGAGAAATTTGACTTTTTTGTTTTCATTCAAATGGATTATCCATTTTCTTTTTTTACAAATCGATGAGAATCATCGGGGGGACTATTATGTCAAAAATAGAAAAATCATTCGAAGAATTTGATTCGGAGGATTACCAGACCTATAAAAACCGTTTGTTACTAGAGGTGTTGAAAATGATATTACTTGAAAATGGAGACTTGACGTCAGCTGATATAGCGAGAGCCTATGAACTAACTTCTTTTTTGTTGTTTTCATTTTTTATCATTATTATCTAGAATGATGTTGACTAATCATGGGTGTTTGAATGATTAGTGAGAGTGATACGGTAAATTTTTTTTAAGAAATGCAAGAGTCAAAGGTTATACTTACAGAGAAATTTGACTTTTTTGTTTTCATTCAAATGGATTATCCATTTTCTTTTTTTACAAATCGATGAGAATCATCGGGGGGACTATTATGACGCTAAATTGGCGACCTTTCGACGAATTTGAGTCTAATAAATTTAAACGCTATCAAAACGCTCTTTTAATATTGTATTTGGACATTAAATTAGGTATAGAAGGAAAATTGACGCCTGAGATTATAAAACGTGCCGAGGAGTTCGCAAAGGTGAGCAGTCATCAGTATATTGATATGATTTCCCAAAATTGGTGTTTTTTAAGGGAATCGGGTGACCAGAGCGTTAATAATTCTAAATGCTGCCTGACGCAGCTTCGCGATGCCCTCGATCTGGATCGAGACGCAGTCGAGCTGGCCCACAAGATGGAGCCTTACATAGCATTGCGGCTCTACGATCAACCGGACGATAAGCGTCTTCAAATCATCGATAAGTTAGAAAACATTTTTACAAGGAGAGCTGACGAGGTATTTACTTATGGTGATATATCTACCTTCCCCCGATTCTTCGATGTTTTGGAGATGGAGATGAGTGAACTCGATGAGTTAATGTCTGGGAACTTTTTTAAATTGCAGCCGTCTTTGAAGTTATTACTTAGGAAAAGGGGCCCGAGAATCGTTTTGAAAATCAAAAAATATTATGAACATAGGACATTGGGATATAACGAATGTGACTTTTGCAACAGCTGTGAGGAGCAAGAGTCGGACATAAAAATTTCCAAATACGTACCTTGTTTCAAAAGAGCAGATAAGGTAGAAAGTTTTTTTACTTTGAGGTTTCGTCAAAATTTTTATACCGCGTTGCGAGACTTTCCATCCGATATGAAGCACTATTTTTCTAATGTTTTAAAAAAATGAATTTCAGTGATTGATTTCGAAGCCGAGCGGCTCGATAGTCTCTCTCAAGACTTTCAATAAATTAATAATTTCAAATTTAGAATCAAAAAGAAAGTTCTCCCTGGAATCGAGTGATTCCAGGGATAACTTTCTATCTATTTCTTTTCTATAGAGGTTTATGCGTCGTAAATTCCATTGGATAACCGATGAGTAGGACAGCGAATCGAAGGAAATTAGTAATAATGGAAAGGGCGGAAGATCTTTTTGATATTGTAGATACATATTCAGACTCGCGAGAATCTCTGGGTGTTCGGATATTCAATATTAGAGTGGATAGATAATTGACTTTATTAAATGGAAAGAATTTTTAAACTTTTTCTAGAATTGATCTAACTAGAATTGATCTAAAAAGTCGAAAAAGAAACAATTTTGGGGGCTCAAGGCCCCCTAAGAATAGAATGTCTCTCGACTATTTCTCAGAGATAGCGATCTATCTAGTTTTGCTTTTTACCTACAAAGGGCAACAAAAAAAGACTGGGCCTTAGTAGTTCTACACGGTTCATTGGTAACCTTCGCTGGCGATGTCATTGCGTATTTTTCTTGTGTTTATTCTTTCCTGATTAGAAATTAGAGAGGAATTTTTGAGACGTGGATTTATTGAATTGGTTCATCAAAAGTCTTGGGTCAAAATCCCTTTTTGACTCTGCACCATGGAGTCCCCTATTATTAGTGAGCAATAATGGAAGAATTTTATCATAGCGATAGGGGGCATAAGTCACATGGATATAGTAAGTCTCGCTTGGGCTGCTTTAATGGTAGTCTTTACATTTTCTCTTTCACTCGTAGTATGGGGAAGAAGTGGTCTCTAGAAGCACTACTAATTGAGTTGAGGAATCAAACTGTATTAATTGTTTTTTCAATCGTTCGGCTTGAACTATTTAAAATAAAGATCTCTTCAATTTCCAATTTCATTGGATTCTAGTGAAGGAATGTATTCTATAAGAGTAAAACAATTCGTTCAGATTGATCGGAACAAATCAATGTCTCAACGAAATAGAATTGGGTCCTATGTCAATTCGATATATAAAATGAATATTGACATGAATCTATTTACATAGATGATATAAAGATAATATGGTATTTATAGTAAGCCTCTAGCTTTATTATAAAGTCGATTTTTATAGACTACAATAAGACTAATCGATAAGAGAGTAGGGTAAGAAAGAACTAGATGAATCTTTCTTACCATACGATCGGATTTCATAGAATACTGCCAATTAGAGACCGCCCATTTCATTTATTCATTAAAGATAAGCCGAAAACTTGGAATCCCTTTCATTTTCTTTTTTCAACGATTGATAAGATCAAGTTTCATTCAAATTCATTAATTGTTTTGACTGACTGTTTTTACATAAATGATAAGTAGAAAAGCAGTAGGAACTAAAATCAACAGTGCAGTAGCAATAAATGCAAGAATATTTACTTCCATAATCTCATCGTTTTTTTACTTCACAATAACTCGGGATTTAATCCCCTAGAGACAAGAAATCTTGCGCTGCTACCTTCAATGAATGGATTAGCTTTCGACGCTATTGAATCCGCTCAATATCATGAATAACAATATCTAAGCTATCTAATCAATTCGTCGTCGAAAATGGAATAATATAACATCGGAAGATCTTTTATCCATACCGAATACGAAATAGGATTCCCCGGCCAATCAAAAAATCCTCTATTTAGCATTATGTACCATTCTTTTCTGTTGTTTATTTTTTATAACCTATCTTATGTCTCCTTTGTACAATCATCAAATGAAGTATTATCTCATCACCCCCTTTCTATTAGTTATACACCGCCAACAAATAAGATAAGCAAAGTAGAAAATGATAAGCTCTAAACGCCGTTTTTTTTTATGATCTCTTTAGCTTTCTTTTTAAAAAGGTTAAAAGTACTCGGACGCCTAGATCAAAAGCTCATTGAGTTGTAGTCTAATCAATTTTTAGTGCAGTTACAAAATCGAGCAAAGTCCGATACAACGTTTTACGAAAAATCAAGCCAAAAGATCTCTCGATTTGATTTGAAGTTTTAAACGAAGGGCAGTCCAAACAATCTCTGTCCCTAGTTTGAAAGTCCAGACAGTCGCAGCAGCCCACAGCCTTGTGGGTATCCGAATACAGGGCAAGTCTCAAGTCGATTATTGGGAACGACTCAACAACCGCATTCAATTTTGAGTTTGGTAATACCGCAATTTCCTTGACTAGCCGTTCGAACAAGGCTACGAAGGTTCCTTTATCCCCAGACCAAGTTTGAAGACGGCTGAATCTCGCTTTCAAAAGGGTTCGATACTTACCCGTTCGCCGCCTATTAGAAGGTTCCCGGCAGATAAGATCTAGGATATAAGGTCTTATCTCGATAGCCAAGTA